TCAAATATGAATACTACGACTGGAGTTTTATGAAAAAAGTAAAGCCCCTTATCGGATTTGAACCGATGACTTACGCCTTACCATGGCGTTACTCTACCACTGAGTTAAAAGGGCCCAGTTGATTCAATTCCTGAATTTTTCACTATGCAGATAAGATATATCTATGTGTATATATATATGGATATATATATATATTACATAAGTACATGCATTAAACTCATAATGCCTAGTGTCTCATTCAGGAATGAGAAATTTGATTTACCTAGCAAGTACCGGGTAAAATGATTTATTGATATTGGATTTGATAAATATCAATGCAATGAACGATTTCAAGACCTCCCGAATTGCTTTTTGAATTGATCCCCATCAGAACGAAATTAACTTGATTGATACATGTACCTACTAATTCGACATAGATCCAAGATATTTCATTGAATCATGTGATGAAGAGACTCGACCGACTTGTCCCCTCCCTGAACCAAATTCTTAGAGAAAAAATAATTTTCGATAACTTATTGATTCCTCTTCCCCGATTTCTTTTTTCGTTTGTTAATTTCCTGGCTTAGTTTAGTGCGAGCTAGGGATAGGCATATCTCATCTTAACAATGAGTGAATCAATGAATGACCGTGGAAGAAATGGTGTTTAACCTGTTTTGGCGGACAAATGACTACCTGAAAAGAGACTATCTTTCGTATTTTCGAATTATTAATTTATATTTATTTAAATATTTTATTTATTTGTCTTTATCATTATTTATTATTATTTTATTTAATATTAAATATTTTTAATATACTTAGAGTAAAGTAAGTAATATCGATTTATATAATCGATTTATATATAGAATGTCGATTAGAATGACTAATTCATGAATCTAAATGATGAATCAAAAAATTCTATGGAATCATGAAAGAAGGAAAGATCCTTCGGATCTAGTCATACCATTACATTATATTGACAATTTCCAAAAACTATTGATACTATCATCTTAGTATGATGGTGGTCAGAGAAGTATGCCCCCATCGTCTAGTGGTTCAGGACATCTCTCTTTCAAGGAGGCAGCGGGGATTCGACTTCCCCTGGGGGTAGGAAGAAAGGAAGTTGATCATGGATTATCAATAATCCTCGAATTGATTCTTCTTGGGTCGATGCCCGAGCGGCTAATGGGGACGGACTGTAAATTCGTTGGCAATATGTCTACGCTGGTTCAAATCCAGCTCGGCCCAATAATTCGCTGATCCAACATGAAATGCTATAACCCATTTGTTCGTTAGAAATGTTTGATACAGAAGAATAACGAAAGTCAGATTTTCTGATATATACCTACCCCCATTTACTTGTATTTGCTTTACTTATTTGTTTGGTTCCTACAGATTCTGATCTTGCTAATGATCTAGATTCATATCAGGATCGGTAAGTATTAAGTATAAAGTCTAAGGAGAGGAAAAGAGTAAAGAAAAAAAAAGACTTTTTTGATTGAAAAATTGATTATCAATCGATTTGTCAATAGCGAAAAGATTACTAGTAATCACTAAAGTGCATATCCGTGTGTATAATCAAGTGTATAATCAATATATCACTCGTGTCTCTCTTATAATATAAGATGGCCCTTCTAAATAGAAATGGGTTGAATTAAATCATAAGAATATGCGGGCTATGGCTATACGCCTTATTTCCCTGGGATTGTAGTTCAATTGGTCAGAGCACCGCCCTGTCAAGGCGGAAGCTGCGGGTTCGAGCCCCGTCAGTCCCGATGGATCCAATAAAAAAAATAGATTTATTCTACTCATATATCTAGTTTCTGTGAAAAGAGCGACAAGGAGCAGATTTTCATTCCTAAGGGAAGAGGAAGGGGGATGCTTATTCTTATTTCAGTTATATATATATATATATTTTCTTTCGAATTTATAATCAAACAGATATGGGAATTTCCATTACTTTAACTAGTACCGATTGATGGGAGAGAGACATATGTGCATTAGTAGAATTATTGGTAGCATTATATTCAGGTATCCAACCGCGCTGGGTCCGGCTTTTTCGATTACTCCTGATTCGTGTAATGGAATAGAGTACCATACATATCGTTCCCGGGAGCACATACACAAATCGAATTCGTTTTTTGTTTTTGTACCATACAAAAACAAAATGAATTTAACATAGTTACCCTAATAGAATACTTTTCAAATTTAACCTATCTCCTTTTCTGGCTCCGATTTTGTCTTTCTTCAATTACTAATTTGAATTTGAAAGAATTGATCTCCTTCAAATTTCATACTGAACTTTTGATATATGAGTCCGAGTACTAATCCAAGGAAAGAGGATATAATAAAAAAAAAAAAGATCAAACAACGATCCCACCACTCTTACCAAGGTAATGAATAATCTTTTTTAGGGGTCCCATCGAAGAAAGAACAAACTCTAAAATAGTGAATTTTATGGACTATTAGATCTTTTATACCGGGCCTCATCTTTATCACACTTCTTTGTCTTCCAATAAAATTAGATCATTAAAAAACGTAGTTTATAATCCCTATTCCTTTTTTCCATTTCACTTCTATTGTTTGTTTGGGTTTGTAATCAAGAGAAGTGGAAAAGCGGTCAGATGATACTTTATCTGATAATTGTACAAGGAAGGCAATAGGTTATAGAAAAAAAAAAAGAGTGGATAAATAAAGGAATTCTTGAGTGGATCAGGAATCAAATTTTTGAGTCGGTATGGATAAAAGATCTTCCTATGTTATACTATTCAATTCTCGACGATGAATCAATTTGATAGCTCAGATATTGTTATTCATGATATTGATCCGATTCAATATCATCGAGATGTAATTCATCCCATTGAATTTACATTACAGGCGAAAGATTTATCATCTCTATGGGATTAAATCCCGAGTTATTGCGAAAAAAAAAAATGAAACGATGATATTATGGAAGTAAATATTCTCGCATTTATTGCTACTGCACTGTTCATTCTAGTTCCTACTGCTTTTTTACTTATCATTTACGTAAAAACAGTTAGTCAAAATAATTAATTTGAATGAAACTGAACTTCTTAGTCCTTATCAATAACAATAATAATTGAAGAAATAAAATGAAAAGGATTCCAATTTAGTGTCTTAAATGAAATGAGCGGACTAGGATCAGAAGTATTAGTATTCTAATACTATTCTAATAGATAGACTGGTAGAAAGATTTATATATAAATCTTTCTACCAGTCTATCTATTATTCTATTATATTTACTATTATATTAATTTAATGTTATTTATAGTTGTACTGTATAACGTCTTAATAGAGATCAATCCACGATATGTATTTTCATATATGTAGATATCAATTACATATATGTACATAGCACCCCAATTCTATTTCTTTGCTTTGATTTGTATTGATTACAATCAATTTGAAATAATCGAAAGTGAACTCTTACTCTTATGGGTCTAATTACTAGATTTCATATTATTTCAAATATGAATCCTGCATCGAAAGAATCAAATCAATAAAGGAAAAACAGTATGGGCATATCTAAAAGAAAGCCAAGTAATCTTTTTTTTTTAGCACTTCAAAGAAGTAATTGATTGAGCCATTGATAGATGGGAATTATATGAAAACTTCTTCGGATTTCGAAAAGAAGTATAGTAAAAGTAAAACCCACCGATTTATTTTTAACCTTTGAACTATGATTTGAAATGAGTCGATAAAGCATAAATCCAATTTTTAAAACAATAAAACAAGTGGTAAGTCCACAATATGGGACTCGCCCAAGACAAGATCTTATTATGTGTAATATCTCGCCGCACAACCACCATGTCTATGTTCTTTCCCATAGAGAGTGTGTATCCACTTAATAACAGAACGACTTCCTCTTTCTCTTTGAACAGTAAAAGTAAAGAGGGAAACAACTAAAACAAATAAGAAAAAGGTTCCGTTATTCCTCATTGTCCATATAAAATTCTGGTAAGAACCGGTTCATCGAAATAGAAAATTTAGGAAGAATAGAATTCGAATTTGGCTGGAATAAATTTCCTATCATCTGTATCCCTTTTACTTTACTTTCGAAATACAAACATGGGAATCGTTGAAATATTCCTTTGATTGAAAAGGTATTATTCATATAATACATTATCCCCCCCAGAACGATCTATAAAACAATTGATCCAGTTTGATTCCTCAACTGAATCAATAGTACCTCTAGAGTCCACTTCTTCCCCATACTACCAGTGAAAGAGAAAATGTAAAGACTACCATTAAAGCAGCCCAAGCGAGACTTACTATATCCATGTGAATTATGTCCCCTATCTCTATGAATATGAAGGAATTTTTCCATTATTGCTTACTAATAATAGTGGAGATGCAGAGTCAAAACAAAAAAGGATTCTGACCCAAGACCATTGATGAACCAATCCCATAAATCCACTTATAACAAAACAAGTTCTTATAAGATTTCTAGTAGAATCAGAAAACATTAAGCACAAGCAAAATACGAGCGACACCCTTGGAAAGTATCAAGGGAATGTTACTAATGAACATGTAAGAATAATAAGACCCTTTGTTTCTTTTGTTCCCAGTATTAATGAAAGGCATAAAAATATAGAATCAAGATAGATCACTATCTACTATCACATACTTCTATTTCCCATTTAATCTAATCCTTATTGTCTCCCGATTGTTTCGCAGAGACAATCGGGAGACAGTCTATCGTTGACTAGGGATTACCGAAAAGAAAGAATTGATTTTTGCACTTTTCTATTTTATATAAAATTATACATCCAATCTAATATTGATTGAATGCTCGAGCACTCAGAAACTCTCATGAATCTGTATACAAAGTCTCTTCCGCCCTTTCCCCAATTACTAATTAGATTCCCCCTCCGGCTATCCAATATAATTCAAGACCGGGCGAGTAGGCAGATTAGTAGTGGAAAGGCTATCAAGACTTTCCGATTACCTTCCACTCCACTACTCTAATAAATAGAATCTTTCTTTGAATCCTAGATGATTTA